ATCTTTATGGTTTGTTGAATAAAATCATCGCGTGTATACCTTTCATACAGGATACCCGGTTCTTATCCTGTATTCAGGTATAGTAAACATATTTTTTATTATATTTAAATCTAAAAATAAAGTTCGCTATCTATTCTATTTAAAGATTAAACTCATATTATCTACAGACTGCATGTTGTGCGAGCTTCCTAAAAATTAAGGTAAAAAAAACTTTGCTTAAACCTACATATTAAAAAGTATTTATGAAATAAATATGAATCAGAGATAAGCGAATCTATCTAATTAACAAAAAATTAAAAACACGAAGACCTTTACACGAACTTCCTGAACCGGCAGGCTTTCGTGTAAAGATCTTTATCAAAAATTTAATATAAATTTTCTTAATATTTTAAACAGACAATTTAATTTTCCACCACCGCTATATTAAACGTTTTTTTGAAGGGGGACCTCACTATATAAAAGAAAATTTTTATGACGATTAAAACCCCACTTTTGGGGTTTAAAAAAAAGTGGGGTTTTAATCTATATATTATATTGTGGGCTGCAGAAGCTTTTAGTATTTAAAAGATACTGAGTTTAAATAACTTAAGCTCACATAGCTTTATAGAATATCAGGTCGAAACTGAACTAATTAGCTAAAAATAAGTTCCTTTAAAGAACGTTCCTTTGTTAATGGAAAAGACTTATTTTTATATAGTTTAATTTTATCATTAAAACTTTTTTTTTAATTATTTTTATAAGAATATTTATGTTTTTAATAATTAAATTTGTAAAAGAATAAGCTACAAAATTTTGTGATTAAAGCTGTGCCAGCAATCGCGGTCATACAGTTTTATTAAAGTTTTAATTATTTTTTTAATTTTACCGTAAAATTAAACATATTTGGTGAAATTATTTTTTAATATAATTATGTGTTTTTAAAATGAAAATTATCTGAGAACCAAGGATTAGATACCCTGTTACTTTTTGTTTATTTTAGGTAGTACAAGAATGTCTCTAAACCTCAGTAATTTGGCGGTTTTTAACATTTTCAGAGGAGCTTAGAACTTAATAGATAACCCACGATACTTTTTACTTTTTTTAATCTTTGTATATCGTTGTTCAATTTTTTTTTAAGATATTACAAAAATTATTTTATTTTAAATTCTGGTCATGGTGCAGGGAATAAAAAAGTTGTTGTGAGCTACAATATTTCAAACTTTTTTTAAGATAAAAAAAGATTGGATTTGAGAGTAAGTTTTAGATAAAAACTTTAACTGATGTATCAATTAAAAAAGTACATATCGCCCGTCATTCTTTTTATAGACAAGTCGTAACAAAGTAGAGGAACCGGAAGGTTCCTCTTGTTAAGGTTTAGTTTTCTTTAATTACGGTAAAGAGTTGTGTAACCTTTTTATTTGCTATAAGGAATATAGTGTGACTGATATTTTCGTATTATTAATTTAAGTGTTAAAAAAATTTAATAAATTTTTTTTTCCTTTTGTATAAGGGTAAATAGATTAGGTTTTATATTATTTTTATAGAATAAATAGGATCTTTTAAGGAATATTAACTTTTTTATATTTTTAAATTCTTTAAAAGGAGTGACATGCTTATCGTTTTTTTTAAACTGTTTCTTAATTTTAAAGGAGTCATTTCTTTATCTTCTATTTTAATTAAAAATATTCATAAAACTTTAATAGTAAGATTATGTGTAATAACTTTATGTATTTTTTATTAGAAATTTAGCGTTTATCTAATATTTAGTTAATTATTTTATTAGTAGGTTTAGATTTTAAAACTTTCTTTTTTTTTGTAATTTTTTTAATATATAATTTTTTAATGTGCCCGTAGGTGAGCTACTTATCAAAAATTTAGCTTTAAAATAAAGTTTCTCCTGCCCCATGATTTTTTAAATGGCCGTGGTATTTTGACCGCACAAAGGTAGCGAAGTCATTAGTCTTTTTAATTGAAAACTTGTATGAATGGAGGATTTTCTTATGGGTAAGATTTATTTTTTTTGAATTTATAATTTCGTTGAAAATAACGATTTTCAATAGCTTAGACGAGAAGACCCCAAAACTTTAATGTCTATGAAAAATAACTTTTTTTACATTTAGTTGGGGCAATAATTAATTTTTAACTATTACATAATTAGATTTTTAAAAGAACTTTTTTTAAAGATAGGTTTTAAAAGTACTTTGGGGATAACAGCGTAATTTTTTTTATGAGTACTTATTAAAAATAAATTTTACGACCTCGATGTTGGATTGGATTACTGTTTAGTGCAGAAGCTTTAAAAAGTGGGACTGTTCGTCCTTTAAATATCCACATGATCTGAGTTCAAGTCGGCGTGAGCCAGACTGGTTTTTATCTAGCTTTTTTTGTTTAAACGAGTAGTACGAAAGGACCCTTGTTTAGTGATCCTCATGGATTTTTGTGCTTTTTAAGAATCTCAGAGCAGCCAACGAGGTTGTAGCTTAGGGTGTTACAGATTAAATTTTGAGAAAATAATAATTTTATTGTATGGTTGGTAAATAAGAAATTTGTAAAATTTCTTTTCAGTCTATAGATTGGTGTAAAGCACAGTATTTTTTGGTAGTATCGGATATTCTGTAGAAGAAAATATTCTATTCTATCAAAATAGTCCTTTCTTCAGGCGTCTTCTATAGATAAAAACAATGGGGAAAGTGGCTATTCTAATTAAAATCACGATACTCGTTATACTTTTAGTTCTTTTTTTACTTACAATTTGATTTTTTTCTATTCTTTTTATAATATTCCTGTTAATTATTCGTATGTAAATGTACAAGTTTATTCTTCTGATTACTAGTAGGATGGATGTCAAAATAACGACTTTTATTGTGATTCTTTCTAAAAGTACAAGTCATTTAGAAACAAACCCTGCCAGAGGAGGAACTCCGGCTAAATTAATTATTACGGTAAATAAAATTCATTTTTCGATTTTTTCTGTGGGTTGGGTACTTATCCTTTTTGATTTAGCGAGAAAAATTAATCTTATGGATATTAAAACTCTCATTCAGTATACTGTTATAAATAGGATAAACAGTTTTATATTACAAAGAATTGACAAAATTGACCATCTGATATTGAATACTGATGAAAAAGCTATAATTTCTTTTAGAGTTACTTTATTTATTTGTGATAAACATCCTACGAAAGATGATATCAAGATAAATGGTAACACTAAAATTTTTATTTGATAAATTACGAGGAAAGTGGGGGCGAGTTTTTGCCAAGTTATCACAATTACATTAGCTTTTCAGTTTGATTTTTTTACAATATTAATGAATCATGTATGAAAAGGTACAGCCGCCATTTTAATTATTAAAGATATCGCTATAATAGCTAAACATGTGGAATTTTTTCCAAGTTCTATTTTTCTATATAATGCTGAGAAAATTAAAATTCTGGAGGCTACTGATTGAATAATAAAGTATCTAATGCTATTGGTGGTGGCATTTTTTTTTAGCGATGGCACAAAAGATTTTATATATACACAAAATGATAGAGTGTTTACTTCAAGTAAAAATCAAATTCTTACTCAAGAATTTGATGATAGACATATAGCGGAAGATAGCATAATCAAAATGATTAAGATGGGAGAGGCCCTAATTTCTTTTAATTCAAATTGCAAATTTGATTTTTCTTGGAATTAAAATTTATTATTTTATGTTTTGAAGACATACGGTTTTACTTAACCTAAAATTTTGGCACCTAGCAATCCGTTCTAGGAATTATGAGTACCTAAGCTTATTAAGCTTTATTTGCTCAGTCACCGTTTTTTCACCCCCGAAAAGTAAAGGAATTTCCCCAGTTTAAATAAAAGTCTGGGGAAATGTTTTTTTTAGATTATTTGATTTTAGTAGTGGGGGTTTTGTTGGGGTTAGCTTTTTTTACTTTAGTTGAACGAAAAATTTTGGGTTATATTCATTTTCGTAAAGGTCCCACTAAATTATTTTATTTTGGGCTTCTGCAGCCCATTTCAGATGCTGTTAAGCTTTTTTCTAAAGAGTTTATTGTAGGATTTGGGTTTTCTTTTTTTCTTTTTATAACAGGTCCTGTTTTGGGTTTTTTTTTGATGCTAGTTTTATGAGTAACATACGGTAGGTATTTTGGTTTGCTTGGGGGGATTTTTTCTATTGTTTATGTTTTCTGTTTTTTGAGGTTGGGAGTTTATTTTTTGTTATTTTGTGGATGAGGTTCTAGTAGCAAATATGCTTTATTGGGGGGGTATCGTGCTGTTTCTCAGTCATTATCTTATGAAGTTTCCATGATTTTTTTTATCCTTGTTTTTACTTATTTTATTTCTTTTTTTGATTTGCGATTGCTTTTTTTTTGGCAATTGGGTTATTGATTTATTTTTTTAAGTTTTGGCTTGTTTGTTGCTTGACTGTTTGTTATTCTTTCAGAAAGAAACCGTACTCCTTTTGATTTTTCCGAAGGAGAATCAGAGTTAGTTTCTGGTTTTAATGTTGAGTATGGTGGTGGTACTTTCTCATTGATTTTTATTTGTGAGTATGGGATAATTCTTTTTTTATGTTTTATTTCTTCTTATTTTTTCCTTGGGGGGGTTTCTTTTTTTTTAAAGATTATCTGTATGGGTTTTTTTTTTGTGTGGGTTCGTTGTTGCTTTCCTCGTTATCGTTACGATTTTCTTATGGACAGGGCTTGGAAAACACTATTACCTTTTTCTTTGGTTTTTTTGTTTCTTAGAATTTCTTTTTTTTAGTTTCAGTTTTCTAGAAAAGTTTCTTTAATAGGCTTTCAAGGCCTTTGGAGAAAACAGAACATGATAATTAATGCAAAGTATAAAATTGTATAAATTTGTCCGATTCCTTCGAAAGGTCTCTCTACTGTTTTGGCACCAATTCAAGTTAAAATAAAAATTACAGAAATTAAAAATCAGAATTTTATTTTTTTTGTAATTGAAAATTTTGAACTTTTCCTTTTTTTATTTACTATTACTATTAGAATCAGTATGGAAGCGGCTAGGGCCACCACTCCTCCAAGTTTTGAGGGAATTCTACGAAGAATCACATATGCAAATAGGAAGTATCATTCTGGTTGGATGTGTACAGGGGCTACCATAGGGTTTGCTGGATTAAAATTTTCCACATCACCTAAGATGTTTGGGATGTTTGAGCATATAATTACTATAGTAAGTGCTAACCCTACTATGGGAAGGGAGTCTTTGATAGTGAAAATTGGATTAAACTTTACTTTGTCCATACTTGTATGGGTTGTTGAAGGATTCGAGGATCCTTTTTCATGTAGCATGATTAAGTGAATTAGTACAAGAATGGCAATTACCATAGGTAGAAGAAAGTGAAGTGAAAAAAAACGGTTTAGTGTGGGTTGTGAAACTGAAGGTCCTCCTCAGACCCATGTTACTAAGTCATTTCCAATAAGTGGAATTGCTGAAAGTACTCCTGTGATTACTGTTGCTCCTCAAAAAGATATTTGCCCCCATGGAAGAACGTATCCTAAAAATGCTGTTGCTATCACTATTAATAAAATGATGACTCCTGATATTCATACTTTTATTTTATTGGCAGGAGAGGAAAAATAAATACCTCGAGCTGTGTGGATGTACAGTAGAATGAAAAATAAAGAAGCCCCATTTGTGTGAACTATTCGTGTGACCCATCCTGTATTATAATCTCGTATAATTATTATTATAATTTTAAAGGCTGATTCTGTTTGAGCTGTGTATATTATTGAAAGAATTAGACCTGTCACAATTTGTAAAGTAAGAGCTATTCCTAGTAAGAATCCCATATTTCATAAAAATGAGATGGACGAAGGAGAAGGGAGGTCTAACAGGGAAGATTTTACTATTTTGAGGATTGGATTTATTTTCAATTCTGTTTTTTTTATTAAAATGAAGATGACAGAGTTTGGTTTGGGTGGTGCCCATATCTTGAAATTGATACTAAGATTAGAATTAAAAGTGCTGTTATTAATAAAATTATAATTTTTCTTGAAAATATTTTTATTGAGTAGGATAGATTTTTTTTGGTGGGATTTTGATTTATCACTAAAAAGGGCATTCTTAATAAAACAACCCATCAGTATTTTTTTGTATTATTTTTTTCGTTAGGAGATAGCGAAGCTGTATATATAAACAGAGTTATTATACCTGAAGAAAAAGTGAGGATCAGTACAAATGCTATTCATCTAGAAAGAAGTCTTTTATAGACGGTTAATGATACTATTAGGGAAATTACTAAAACTGTAATAGCTATTTTAATTGGTCTTATTCTTTTTAATATTTTAAATATTAATGCTAAAGCAATTAAATATATTTCCAATAGTACTTTTGATTTACAAAATCAATGTTCATGAAACTATAAGGAATATTTTTTTTTGTTAGACTTTTTTTAATTAGTATTATTTTGATTTTTTTTTTTGGTGTCCATTATATTTTGATTTTGCTTTTGTTGGAAGTTTCTTTGTTAAGAATTTTTTTACTGTTGGTTACATTGTCTAATTTTAGTAGAATAGATTTACTTTTTTTATTCCTTTTAGTTATAGTTTGTATGGGTGGGTTTAGTATTTCTTTATTGATTATAACTTCTCGGTTTTTAGGACGAGACTTTAGATTTATACATTTTATTTTTTAATGTTTTTAATTGTCATTTTTTTGTTTGGCCTTTTTTTGAGTTTTTTTGATTTTTTTTATATAATTGTTTTTTTTATTTCTTTAGGATTGATTTTATTTTTAACGTGGGGGGGATTTATTCATAGAGGGGTTTTTTTTTGTGACGGGTTAAGATTTTTTCTTATTTACTTAACTTTACTTGTTTTTTTCTTTTGTGTTTTTTCAAGTTACACGGAGTCTTGGATGGGAAGTTCGTCATTGGGTTTTTTTTTCGTTTTGTTTACTATTTTTTTTTTGTTAAATTTGAGCTTTATAACTTTCAGATCTTTGATTTTTTACATTTGTTTTGAAGGAATTTTTATGTTGATGTATATGTACGTGTTAGGGTGGGGTGCTAGACCTGAACGATTACAGGCTTCTTTTTATATGGTTTTTTACACTATTATTGTTTCTTTTCCTTTTTTGTTTTATATTTTATTTTTTGAGAATTATTTTTATAGGATGAAATTTATGTTTTTTTTTTCTTTTTCTTTTTCATCTTACAGATGAATCTTTCTTACTCTTGTTTTTTTGGTTAAGCTTCCTGTGTACGGTGTTCATCTGTGACTTCCTAAAGCTCATGTGGAAGCTCCTGTTTCGGGTTCTATGGTGTTAGCTGGGGTTTTACTTAAACTGGGGGGTTACGGTTTTTTACGTTTTTCACATTTCTTGAGATTTTCTCTAATTAAGTACAGAGGTTACCTTTTTTCTATTGGTCTTATGGGCGGCTCTTTTTGTTGTTTTTTATGTATTCGTCAGGTAGATCTTAAAGCTTTTGTTGCTTATTCTTCTGTCTGTCACATGGGAATGGTTTTAGCAGGTTTATACAGTTTTTCATTTTGAGGAGTAGGTGGTGGGGTTTACATATTAATTGGGCATGGTTTTTGTTCATCTTGTTTATTTTATTTGTTGTATATTTTTTATGAACGTTTTCATACCCGTAGGGGTCTATTATTTAAAGGTTTTGGTTTTATGGTTCCCATGATATCTTTTTTTTGATTTTTGTTTTCTATTTTTAATATAGGGGTCCCACCTTCATTTCCTTTTTTTTCTGAAATTTTAATTATCAGCGGTGTGCTATCATTAAATTTTTTTTCTATTTTTTTGTTGGGGGTTTTTCTTTTTTGGGGGGGTGTATATTGTATTTATTTTTATGTTATGGTAATACATGGTATAGCTGTGGGTGGCACTATATCTTATATAATTGAGTTACGTGAGTGTCAAATTGTTTACGGGCATCTTTTTCCTTTAGTATTTTTACCTTATTTTTTGAGTTTTTTTTTTTAGCTGCTTAGTTTAATGAATGATTGATTGTGGTTCTTTAGGTTTGACGGCTTGTTTTGTATTTATTCGTTTTTCTGTTTTTTTTGTTTTATTTGTTTATTTGTTTTTTTTTTGTTTATTCCTTTTTTTTTTGTAGATTTGTTTTTGATTATTATTTTTTTAATTTAGGGGTTGTTGATTTTTCTTTTTCTTTGGTTTTTGATTATGTTTCTATTGGATTTTTTGGTTGTATCTCTTTTATTTCTTTTACAGTTTTTTTTTATAGCATTTTTTATATAGCAGGTACTGTAGATTTACGTCGTTTTTCTATTCTCGTGGCTTTGTTCGTGGCTTCTATGGGTTTGTTGGTTTTTTCTGGAAATTTTTTGATAACTATAGTTGGATGAGATGGTTTAGGTCTTATTTCTTTTTGCCTAGTTATTTTTTACGTTAGTTCTTCTAGGCTTGAGTCTGGTTTGGTAACATTTTTTAGTAATCGAGTTGGAGACGTGTTTTTTTTATTAGGCTTTTATTATTTTTTTAGTAGAGGTGAATTTAGATGGGATTTTTTTTCTTTAAATTCATCTTTGTTTTTCTTAGTTCTATTATTTAGTGGGGCTATTACTAAAAGTGCCCAAATTCCATTTTCTGCGTGGCTTCCTGCTGCGATAGCAGCTCCTACTCCTGTGTCATCTTTAGTTCACTCTTCAACTTTGGTTACAGCTGGGGTTTATGTGTTGGTTCGTTACAATTATCTTTTTTCTTTTTTTTCTTTTAGAATTTTTAAATTTTTTTTCGTTTTTACTATATTTTTGGCTGGGGCTTGTGCTTTTTTTGAAATAGATTTGAAGAAGGTCGTAGCCATATCTACTTTGAGACAACTGGGTATAATGATGTTTATTCTTTCTGTCGGTTCTTGATTGTTGACTTTTATTCATATAATTGTACATGCATTTTTTAAGAGAATGCTTTTTTTGAGTACGGGATCTTTGATGGGACAAATGAGGGGAGGACAAGATTCTCGTTTTTACGGAAATAATACATCTTGTGTTTCTTCTTTTTGTTTTTTAGTTAGTTGTTTATGTTTATCTGGTTTTCCTTTTTGTTTAGGATTTTACTCTAAAGATTTTATTATCACTTCGTCTTCTTATTCAGAAGGTTTGCTTTTGTATAGTGTTTTCTTGGGGGGGTGTTTTTTTACTGTAATGTATAGCGTTCGTTTAATTTTTTATTCTAGAAAAATTATAAATAAATATAACAATTTCATAAATTGATCTGACTCTGTTTTTTATTATTCTTTTATCGGCGGGTTGCTTTTAAATTGTTGATTGTTAGGCGGTGGAATATATTGATTATTTTTAAGTAAAATATCTATCTTATTTTGCTTTTTTGATCTTTTTGTTGGACTTTTTATTATAACTTTTGGTTTTTTTATATTTTTTTTAATAAAATCTGTTACAAATTTGATTAAAGTTCTGAGAGGGATTCTTTCAATACGGTGACTGGTTTCTTCTGGCAGCTCATTTTCTTTTTTATTTATAAAAAGGTATCAAAATGAGAGATTTTGATTAGAGAATTTCGGGGGGCAGGGGGTTTATTCTTTTCTTTATATTTTAAATAAACGTATTGTCTTTTTAGAATTAATTGGGTTAGGAATTTTTTTTATTCTAGTTTTTTTTTCATTTTTTTACTTTTTTTAAAACCTTATTAGTTGTAGCAACGTTAGCTTTGAAGGAGCTGAAGAATCCAAGGTAAATTTTTAATTGTTTAATTATATTCAAGAGGGTGTAGCTTAGCTTTATAAAGGTTAGCGGCCTTTTTTTCACCCTTTTGGTAGTATTTATCTAAAAGTCTTAAGCTTTTTGCATTTTAATATGCTATTCTACTTGCTTTTTTGATTCTTAAAGTTGTACTTTAAAGGGCATTGCTCTTTTTTTCGTAACGTTGAAAAAGTTAGATTTTTTAATATAAACTATAAGAGTTTTGCAGTTTTATTTAAATAATTTTTTAATAGTAATATTCTTAAAGTTCTAAGCTTTCTGCATTTTTAATGCTATTCTATTGGTTGGGGTGTCAAACTTATTTTTCTTGCAAAGAAATTATCCCATCCATTGAGATCAATTAATTTTTCCGTTTTGTCATTCATATACTAATCCCACCGAAAGGATTGATAAAAAAATAGAAATAAGGGTAATGTTTGATGTAAGTGAAATTTCCATAGGGTAGGATAGTACTAGAGCAATTTCAATGTCAAAAATTAAAAATAGAAGTGCAATAAGAAAGAATTGAAAAGAGAATGGGATATGAGATATATTTATGGTATTAAACCCACATTCAAATTTTGTTTCTTTTTCTTTTTGATTATAGGTTTTTTTTTTAACTTCTTTAATGATTAATAAAAATATTATTAATAGCATTATTCTTATAGTTCAAGCTGTGACTATTTTTATTTTCTTTTTCTTTTTCTTTCTTATTGGAAATAAGATGTACAAATATACTATAAGAATAAGCCCCTCATCAGTAAAGCATTGAATAAAGAAATAATCAAACAACATCTACAAAATGTCAGTACCAGGCTGCACATTCAAACCCAATTATGTGGTTTTTAGAATTAATTATCTTTTTGAAACGTAGCAAGGATACTGTTAAAAATACAGACCCGATGATTACATGTAAACCGTGAAATCCGGTGGCTATAAAGAAAGTAGAGCCAAATCTTGAATCAGCTATGCAGAAAGGTGCCTCGGCGTATTCGAAACCTTGAAATACCGTAAAGATAGCTCCTAGAAAAATGGTTAGGAATAATGAATTTTTTGATTTGTTAAAGTTTTTTTTTAATATCTCATGATGGGATCATGTAATAGACACCCCTGAAGACAGTAATAAAATTGTGTTTAGTAGTGGAATACTCATAGGATTAAACGATAAAATTGAGTTTGGAGGCCAGTTTTGTCCTAGTTCAATAGTTGGGGAAATACTTCTGTGAAAAAATGCTCAAAAGAATGACACAAAAAATAAAATTTCAGATGCAATAAATAAGATTATTCCGGTTTTTAATCCATTTATTACTAGCTCAGAATGGTGGCCCTGATTTGTTCTTTCTCGGTGGATATCTCGTCATCAAGAAAATGCAACTGTAATTATAAGTAAAAATGATAGTAAAATAACTAAGGGGGTGACTTTATTTAATAAGACTAACCCTCTTAATACTAAAGCTAGTGCTCCGTTAGAGGCTAGGATGGGTCATGGACTTTGATCTACTAGGTGGAAAGGGTTTATTTTGATTGAAATTATTTTACTTCTGTCATAAAAAGGGTTACTAGAGTTATAAAAACGTATGCTTGGATGCAAGCAACAGTTGACTCTAAAATGACTAGTATCAAAGAAGTGGGGAGAAAAATAAATACTGGAATTACAGATAACTGAGTTAATGCGTTTCCTAAAAGCGCTAGCAACAAATGGCCAGCAATTAAATTTGCAGTTAATCGAACACATAATGTTATTGGACGAATAATTGTTCTTACTAGTTCTACTGTAACTATAAATATAACAATGGCTAAAGGAGATCCTAGGGGTACTAGATGAGTAAGTATACGATTTGTATTTTTAAATCATCCATAAATGACTAAAGAGAACCCAAACATTAAAGATAATGGGATCGTGATTGCGAAATGTGAGGTGGGAGAAAATACTTGAGGGTATAAAGCTAAAACATTTATAATTAAAATTGTAATAAATAATAAAATTATTACAGTTTTTTCTCCTTTTTCTTTTTTATTTAGAGAATACGAAATTTCTTTTCTGAGAGTGAGAAGAATTTTATTTTTAATTTTAATTGTAGATTGATTTATCTTTCAAAATGTGATAGGAATAAATAAAACAGATAGAATTAGTACTAATCAAGAAAGAGATATAATTGATGTTCTTGGGTCAAAAATGGAAAATAAATTTATTATCATTTTAGTGGATTTTCTTTTTTATAAATTATTTGGCTAGAAATTTTTTTTGTTGTTATTTTATTTAGATTAGAAATTGTTATAAGAATTAAAATTATTAGTATGACAAATAGAAATACTCAATTTATGGGACTTATTTGGGGAATTACGACTTTAATTTTAATTTTGACATAATTATGTTTCTTAAACTGAAGTCATATATTGTTTTAATTTTTTCTATTACAACGGTTGGAGTCGCTACTAATGTCAAGATAGGCATAAAGGAATGGTTAGTCCCACAAATTTCTGAGCATTGTCCTGTGAATAAGCCGATACGTTTTGAAAATAAAAAGATTTGGTTTAGACGTCCTGGTAGAGCGTCAACTTTTACTCCTATTGAGGGAATAGTCCAAGAATGAATGACGTCTGCCGAAGAAACTAAAGCTCGAATCAGGTTATTTACGGGAAGGAGCAGAAGCTCTCTTGTTTTTAAGAGTCGTGTGGTATTAGACGTTTCTATAAAATTTTCTGTTTCTACTAATTTTATAGAAGTATACTCGTAAGATCAGTATCACTGATGACCTGAGATTTTAATGGTTATACTAGGAGTTTTTGTGTCTTCTATTAAATAGAGTGTTTTTAAAGAAGGGAGGGCAATAAAAATTAATATTAAAGCCGGGAGAACAGTTCAAATTGTTTCAATTTCTTGACCTTCTATAATAAATTTGTTAAATTTTTTTCTTACTATAAGTGATAAAACTAAATGAATTGTTAAAATAGTAATTAAAATAAGAATGATTATAGCATGATCGTGAAAAAAAAGAATATGTTCTATAGAAGGAGAAATTCTATCTTGAAAAGAAAGTGCTATTCAGTTTGGTATTAATGGTTCACAGAGAGAATTACTCTTTGATTAAAGGTGTGTTCTGATACAGGGGCTGGGTTTATTCATTCAATGGCAGGACTTCTACCATGGGAAAAAATATATACCCGGGATGTACTAAGACTTTCTCAGATAATTCATATAAATAAAATTACGGATACAAAGGAAATAAGAGAACCTAAGGAAGATACAATATTTCAAGATGTAAAAGCATCTGGATAGTCGGAGTACCGTCGGGGTATCCCGTTAAGACCTAAAAAATGTTGAGGAAAAAACGTTAAATTTACTCCTACAAATATAGATAAAAATTGAATTTTTAATATTTTAGGGTTTATATTTATATTAAATAATAAAGGTAACCAGTGTGTAACTCCTGCTATCACTGCAAATACGGCTCCTATAGATAGAACGTAGTGGAAGTGAGCCACTACATAATAAGTATCGTGCAAAATAATATCAATAGATGAGTTAGCTAAGACGACTCCTGTAAGCCCTCCTACAGTAAACAAAAAAACAAAGCCGATCGATCAACACATGGGGGCATCTATTGAAATAAAAGATCCATTTATAGTGGCTAGTCATCTAAATACCTTAACTCCTGTCGGGATTGCAATAACTATAGTGGCTGCTGTAAAGTAAGCCCGTGTGTCTACATCTATCCCAACTGTAAATATATGATGGGCTCATACAATAAAACCTAAAAACCCAATAGATACTATAGCGTAAATTATCCCTAGTGTTCCGAATGGTTCTTTTTTTCCTGAGTAAAACCTGATTGTGTGAGAAATTATGCCAAATCCGGGTAAAATTAGAATATAGACTTCTGGGTGCCCAAAGAATCAAAATAAATGTTGATACAAGATAGGGTCACCTCCACCAGATGGGTCAAAAAATGATGTATTAAAGTTTCGGTCTGTTAGTAATATAGTAATAGCACCTGCCAATACTGGTAGCGAAAGTAGTAAGAGCACTGCGGTGATCAAAACTGATCACACAAATAGGGGGATAGCGTCTAGGGATAGGGAAGAAGACCGTATGTTAATAATAGTAGTAATAAAATTAATAGCACCTAAAATAGAAGAGGCCCCTGCTAAATGTAATCTGAAAATTGCCAGGTCTACTGAAAAACCAGAATGAAATAAGTTTCCTGCTAGAGGGGGGTACACTGTTCAACCAGTGCCGGCTCCTATCCCAGCAAATGCAGAAGAAGATAGTAATGCCAAAGAAGGCGGTAGCAATCAAAATCTTATATTATTCATACGAGGGAAAGCTATGTCTTGAGCTCCGATTATTATTGGAACTAATCAGTTCCCGAATCCTCCGATTATTACAGGCATTACTATAAAAAAGATTATTACGAAAGCATGAGCTGTAACTACAGTATTGTAAATTTGATCATTTTCTAGTAAAGATCCTGGTTGTCCTAGTTCTAGTCGAATTAAACCTCTTAAAGCAGATCCCAGAAGACCTGCTCAGGCTCCAAAAATAAAGTACAGAGTTCCAAT